ACCACTTCTACGAATAGCCCGTAATGCTGCGTCTCTTCCGAGACCAGGACCTTTTATCATAACTTCTGCTCGTTGCATACCTTGATCTACTACAGTACGAATAGCATCTAAAGCGGCTGCTTGCGCAGCATAGGGTGTTCCCCTTCTTGTGCCTTTGAATCCAGAAGTACCGGCGGAGGCCCAAGAAACCACTCGACCTCGTACATCTGTAACAGTTACAATGGTATTGTTGAAACTGGCTTGAACATGAATAACTCCTTTTGGTATTCTACGTCCAGTCTTGCGTAAACTAATACGCCCATTCCTACGCGAACCAATTCTTTGTATAGGTTTTGCCATATTTTATCATCTCATAAATATGAATCAGAAATATATAAAAAGATATGGAGATATCCATTTTATGTTAAAACAAATCTTTTATTTTTACATAACCCCTCTTTGAGAAACTTTAGAAAGATTATCCTTGTCTCTGTTTATGTCTCGGATTGGAACAAATCACTATAATTCGTCCGCGCCTACGGATCAGTCGACATTTTTCACAAATTTTACGAACAGAAGCCCTTATTTTCATATTTCTTACTCCTTACTTTAATTTTTAATCTATTCCTTGGAAGAAAATAAGTCTCTTGTTTTTTTTTTCTTCAAATTGTATCTTTGATGAAAGGGATTTTTTCAAAAAGAATCCATCTAATCGTTCGAATCTTTGTTCCGAAGTCTATAAATTATACGTCCCCGGGTTGAATGAATAATATTGCCTTATTTCTATTTTGATTCTTTCCCCCGGCAGTGTTTGTATCAAACTGCGTCGGATCTTCCCCGAAATATAACCTAGAATTAGATCTTCATTATATAAAATATAAACGGATTCAGAGAGCATACCATTGGGAAATGATTCAGTAATTAAACCTTCATGAATCATTTTTTTTTTCATTCCAGGCAACCTCTTTGAAGTATCAACTAATGGAGGAAGAGTTATATAACGCACCTTTCCTCTCTATTTCACAAATAGGAAGTTAGAGATAAAATTAGGATACCAGAGGAGGATCACCATATATAACACAAAATTTCTCCTCCAATTTTTTCTAGTCTAGCTTCTCGATCTGTCATTATGCCTCGAGAAGTGGAAAGAATTACAATTCCCATTCCACCTAAAATCTTAGGAATTTTTTTATAGTTGGAATAAATTCGTAGACCGGGTCGACTGATACGTTTTAAAATCGTTTTATATATTCCTTTCCTAGTTCTTTTATGGCGCAAGGTTGAAACCAAGAAATTTTTATTACTTTCCTGATGTTTCCGAATATTTTCAATAAAACCCTCTCGTAGGAGTATTTTAACAATGTTTTCGGTGATATTTGTGGATACTATTCGAACCGTTCCATTTTTACTCATGTTAGCATTTCTTATAGAAGTTATTATATCAGCAATAGCGTCTCTACCCATGACGAATTTTAATTATTGGTGCTTCCTAATTTTGATATAATCAACATGTTTTTTTATTTGAATACTTCAAAGTATTCATTATTTAATTAAATTTGAAATTTATTATTAAATTAATTCTTAAATTAGTACAAAGTATATGCGTGAGACACAATCTATTAATTGGGTTTATTTCAGATATCCTACTAGAACAATATCATAATTTGATCTATGACTATGAGTCTTTATAATACCTCGGGAGCTAATGAAACTATTTTAGTAAAATTCAACTGTCTCAATTCCCGAGCAATCGCGCCAAAAACTCGAGTTCCTTTTGGATTTCCTTCTTGATCAATGACAACCGCTGCATTGTCATCATATCGTATTATCATACCGTTGTCACGTTTGAGTTCTTTACATGTACGTACAATTACAGCTCTTATTACTTCTGATCTTTCTAGAGGCATATTGGGCACTGCTTCTTTAATTACAGCAACAATAACGTCACCAATATGAGCATATCTATGATTACCAGCTCCTATGATTCGAATACACATTAATTCTCGAGCTCCACTGTTATCTGCTACATTCAAAAGGGTCTGAGGTTGAATCATATCATTTTTATTTGAATTTTTTATTTTATTTCAATGCGAAGAATGAGGAAAAAGAAGAAATAGTATTTATCTAGAAATAAAGAAACTCGTGGTTGTTTTTTCATCCCTTTTTTATATTTAATTTAGTTCTACATCCCTATCCTGAAATAACAAATTGAGTTTTTATAGGCATTTTGCACGCAGCTATTGAAATTGCTGCTCTGGCTACAGTTTCTGAGACTCCGCCCATTTCGTAAAGTATTCGACCGGGTTTAACAACAGATACCCAATATTCGGGAGATCCCTTTCCTGACCCCATACGTGTTTCTGCGGGCCTTACTGTAATAGGTTTATCGGGAAAAACACGTACCCATATTTTTCCACCACGACGCGCATATCGTGTCATTGCTCTTCGTCCTGCTTCTATTTGTCTAGCGGTAATCCAAGCAGGTTCAAGTGCCTGAAGAGCATATCTGCCGAAACAAATATGATTACCCCGGCAAGATATTCCTTTCATTCTTCCTCTATGTTGCTTACGAAATCTGGTTCTTTTGGGGTTATAGTTGATGGTTTTTTCCCACCTCTACTACAGAACCGGACATGAGAGTTTCTTCTCATCCAGCTCCTCACGAATGAAAGGATTCGATAATATTACAGATGCGCATGTATTGTATTTAATAACTAATACATTAAACTAAGTAATGGGATTTATTGATATTATATTTCATTTATTAGATAAGAAGCTGTATATACGGTTAGATTTGTCTATTTCTAGATATAGATAATGTTTCTTTTTTATACCGGATCTTATCCTTATTTTTTTTTTTTACTTTTCTTTTAATAAATTATTGAATCAAGACAATATTAGAATCCAATAAATAAGAAATAAGGGTTTCGCGGGCGAATATTGACTCTTTCCTTTTCCTGCTTTATTCGTAGGATCAATCCACAACCTCTCCGAGTAAAAAAAAATTGTTCTTGGTTCATTCCGCCATCCTGCCTGCTCAATCATTTGGATTCTTTTAAATAGAATCCTATATAGTCACAGGTTTCGTCGTTCCTATAGCTTCTCCATTAATGATTAGGCCTGAACTCTGCAATGGAGCTCTCAACAAAATCTGTCTACGAGTCAATCTCCTCAGTTTCTATTAACCGGAAGCTCTTTATTATTTATATATCATTTATTATTTATATATCAATCGATACAATATTAAACAATATTAAAACAATATGAAATTAATGCTTTATTACACTGCCTTTTATTTATATGAGGTAATTCATAGACCATACATATTGGAATTATATATCATTGATATTTTTGTTCTCTCTTTCTATCACCTTTCCATTTATCCGCATCCCTTTATTTATTTATTTTTTTCAAATCCACAATCAGATTTTTTTGTTATGGAACAATTCCAGTTGTTACAACTATATGATTGATCCAGTCATATAGTGACTGTTTTTGGGATCTCGACAATATGAAGCAATAAGTTAGTTATTAGTTTTTCATTTTTTTTTTTTTTTTATTTTTTTTTTTATTTATATAGTAGTTGTAGTTATTAAGTTACTATTAGGGATCAGTCTTTTTTTGATCCTACTAAAAACTCTAAAGAAAAAACTAACGAGTCACACACTAAGCATAGCAATTATAAAAAAAAAGTTAATTTCTTTTTTATTCAACCTTATAGAATTTGAATTATTTTATTTTTTTGATTTAACAGAAAAAGTTTCTAGTTTTTTGTTCTATATATCACTATATTACTGGATAGAATGACAAGATAAATAAAGGTCTATTATTCTTCATCCACAAATATCCAAATTTTGAGGCCTAGTACTCCATAGATAGTTCGAATTGTATAGGAACAATGATCAATTTTAGCGCGAATTGTTTGTAGAGGAACTCTACCTTCTCTGATCCATTCGACACGTGCAATTTCTTTTCCATCAATACGTCCTGCAATTTGTATTTGAATTCCTTTTGTATCTGTTTGTTCAGTTAATTCAATAGCTCTTTTCATTGCCTTTCGAAATGAAACTCTATTTCTTAATTGAGAAGCCATATATTCTGCAAGAATATTGGGGTCTCCATAAGGTTTTTCTATTCGTGTGATAGCAATGTTGATTCTTCGGTTCACAGAACGAAATTCTTTTTGTACATTCATCTGTAATTCTTCGATTCCTCGTGTTCGGCCCTCTATTAATAAATTTGGGAATCCAATATGAATTATAACCTGGATTAAATCAATTCTTTTTTGAATTTCTATACGCGCAATTCCAATTCCTTCGAAACCTGAGGATATTCTCTTATTTTTTTGTACATAGTTCTTTATACAATTCCGTATTTTCTCATCTTCTTGTAGACCTACAGAAAAATTTTTTGGTTGTGCGAACCAAAAGGAATGATGATTTTGGGTTGTACCAAGTCTGAAACCAAGCGGATTTATTTTTTGTCCCATATTTTTTATTATATTATCTTTCCATCTATTTTTTTTCTAAATATGAATCTAAATCTTAAATTCATCGAAAGATAATTTTGATTTATCTTTTAATACAATTGTTATATGACAAGTCGGTCTTTTTATCGGATAACTACGTCCTCGAGCTCTAGGTCTTAATTTTTTCACAAAAGGACCTCCATTGACTTCGGCTTTACTAATGAATAAATCGGTTTCGTTCAAACCCATATTATGACTAGCGTTTGCTGCTGCGGAATAAACCAATTTTAAAATGGGATAAGACGCTCGATAAGGCATAAGTTCCAATATCATAAGCGTTTCCTCATAAGAACGCCCACGAATCTGATCAATTACTCTTTGCGCTTTGAAAACAGACATACATATATGTTGAGCTAAAACTTTTACTTCTCTACTCGAATTTGAGTTCTTTTTCTTTATCATAAGGTTATCTCCCGCCAATGAATGATAAGTATCTATTTTTTTTCCAAATTAACGACGAGATTTATTATCGTTTCTCGCATGTCTCGCGAAAGTCAGAGTAGGCGCGAATTCTCCCAATTTGTGACCTACCATACGATCTGTTATATAAATAGGTAAATGTTCCTTTCCATTATGAATAGCGATTGTATGGCCAATCATTTTGGGTATAATGGTAGATGCCCGAGACCAAGTTACTATTATTTCTTTCTCCTCCCTCATGTTGAGTTTTTCAATTTTTCTTGATAAATGATTAGCTACAAAAGGGTTTTTTTTTAGTGAACGTGCCATAGCTGATTACTCCTTTTTTTACATTTTAAAGATTGGCATTCTATGTCCAATAGAATATCTCGATCTAAGTATGAAGGTAAGAATAAATACAATAATGATGAATGGAAAAAAGAGAAAATCCTTTAGCTAGATAAGGGGCGGATGTAGCCAAGTGGATCAAGGCAGTGGATTGTGAATCCACCACGCGCGGGTTCAATTCCCGTCGTTCGCCCATCACATTATTTCAAATTCAAAAAATTCTATTTTCAATATTCCTATTTACGGCGACGAAGAATAAAACTATCACTATATTTTTTCCTTTTCCGACTTCTTCTTCCAAGCGCAGGATAACCCCAAGGAGTTGTGGGTTTTTTTCTACCAATTGGGGCTTTCCCTTCCCCACCTCCATGGGGATGGTCTACAGGGTTCATAACTACTCCTCTTACTACAGGACGCTTACCTATCCAACACTTCGATCCGGCTCTACCCAAACTTTGTTGATTCACCCCAACATTACCCACTTGTCCGACTGTTGCTAAGCAGTTTTTGGATATCAAACGGACCTCCCCGGATGGTAATCTTAATGTGGCTGATTTACCCTCTTTTGCGATCAGTTTCGCTACAGCGCCCGCCGCTCTAGCTAATTGTCCACCCTTTCCAAGCGTGATTTCTATGTTATGTATGGCCGTGCCTAAGGGCATATCGGTTGAAGTAGATTCTTCTTTTAAAAACCCCTTCCCAAACTGTACAAGCTTCTTCCAAAGCATACGGCTTTCTAGATGTATATGATGATATCTAGACAGATGGATCTTTATCTTATATGAATCGTATGATGAAGTACCACATGAGTGGATATATAGGAATCCAAATCTGCCGAATCACTCATGTATGATCTTCTACATCCTAGGTCTCCCCGTTCCATCATCTGGCTTATGTTCTTCATGTAGCATTCAGACCGAATGACTCTATGAAATTACGTCGATACTTCCACATATTACGGGTAACGTAGGAGACATCTCTATTTTTCCCCGGGGGGGATTAATTACCACTGCTTAGCTTTCAATTCGCCTCTGACCATCAAATTAAATGTGAATAACCCGTCCTCCTCTCTTTGAAACAAGGGGCGCTTCCGGTTCTGTGCGTGCTTCAAACAATTTTGTCTTCTCCATATTACCATATCTCTAGAGTCAATAATTTTCTATGAGGAACTACTGAACTCAATCACTTGCTGCCGTTACTCAACAGTTTTCTGTTGAGGTCTATCCCATAGAGGTACTCAAATTGGATCAGTGATTGATTTCTAGGTTTCATCGTAAACCTAATTGGTTACTTCCAATTACGTAAATCAATAGTTCAAACCGCACTCAAAGGTAGGGCGTTTCCCATTGATATAGGGACTTCTGTACCAGAAACAATGGTATCTCCAATTATAGCCCCTCTGGGGTGTAAAATATATCTTTTCTCGCCATCCCCATAATGTATGAGACAAATGTATGCATTTCGATTAGGGTCATATTCTATGGTTACGATTCTACCAGATATGTCTTTTTCATTCCGTCGAAAATCGATTTTACGGTATAGACGCTTATGACCTCCCCCTCTATGTCTTGCGGTAATGATTCCTCTGGCATTACGACCTTTACCACAATGATGCTGTCCACAGATCAAATTATTTCGTGGATTGGATTTCATTTGACTGTCTATGGCTCTATTACGTGTGCTCGGGGTAGAAGTTTTGTATAAATGTATCGCCGTGTTATTAAGTATTTTGCTTTAAGTTCTTTTCTCTATAAGAGGTGGAATAGAATAACCCGGTTGAAGCGTAATGATCATACGTCTGTAATGCATTGTATGTCCCATAATAGGTCCTATTCTTCTACCCTTTCCTGGGAGTCGATGACTATTCATAGCTATTACCTTGACACCAAAGAAGAGTTCGACCCAATGCTTTATTTCTGTCCTAGTTGATCCTGATTCGACATTAGAAGTATATTGATTGTTCCCCAATAACCGAATACTTTTTTCTGTAAATACTGCATATTTGATTCCATCCATAACTCCATTTTCTTCCCTATGAGTTCCAGTATCGATAAGAATTCTAGTTCTTACTGTTCATATGTTATGGTATGAATATACCATACCAATTCGTTATGTATGGATGATGAGATTCCATTGATACAGAGCCAATTCCAATAGACTTATTGAACGTTCCCATTGGCGTGCATCCAGCAGGAATTGAACCTACGAATTTGCCAATTATGAGTTGGGCGCTTTAACCATTCAGCCATGGATGCTTAACAGGGCTCATTGTACATCGTGAATAACCAAATTCCAATTGAAATGAAATCTTTAGGAGGAATCAATGAAAATCTTTAGGAGGAATCAATGAAACGATATCAATTCAAATCCTGGATCTTCGAATTGAGAGAGATATTGAGAGAGATCAAGAATTCTCACTATTTCTTAGATTCATGGATCAAATTCGATTCAGTGGGATCTTTCACTCACATTTTTTTCCACCAAGAACGTTTTATGAAACTCTCTGACCCCCGAATTTGGAGTATCCTACTTTCACGTGATTCACAGGGTTCAACAAGCAATCGATATTTCACGATCAAAGGTGTAGTACTGCTTGTAGTAGTGGTCCTTATATCTCGTATTACCAATCGAAAGATGGTCGAAAGAAAAAATCTCTATTTGATGGAGCTTCTTCCTATACCTATGAATTCCATTGGACCCAGAAATGAGACATTGGAAGAATCTTTTTGGTCTTCCAATATCAATAGATTGATTGTTTCGCTCCTGTATCTTCCAAAAGAGAAAAAGATTTCTGAGAGTTGTTTCATGGATCCGCAAGAGAGTACTTGGGTTCTCCCAATAAATAAAAAGTGTATCATGCCTGAATCGAACCGGGGTTCGCAGTGGTGGAGGAACCAGATCGGAAAAAAGAGGGATTCTAGTTGTAAGATAGCTAATGAAACCGTAGCTGGAATTGAGATCTCATTCAAAGAGAAAGATAGCAAATATCTGGAGTTTCTTTTTTTATCCTATACGGATGATCCGATCCGCAAGGACCATGATTGGGAATTGTTTGATCGTCTTTCTCCGAGGAAGAAGCGAAACATAATCAACTTGAATTCGGGACAGCTATTCGAAATCTTAGGGAAAGACTTGATTTGTTATCTCATGTCTGCTTTTCGTGAAAAAAGACCAATTGAAGGGGAGGGTTTCTTCAAACAACAAGGAGCTGAGGCAACTATTCAATCAAATGATATTGAGCACGTTTCCCATCTCTTCTCGAGAAACAAGTGGGGTATTTCTTTGCAAAATTGTGCTCAATTTCATATGTGGCAATTCCGCCAAGATCTCTTCGTTAGTTGGGGGAAGAATCAGCACGAATCGGATTTTTTGAGGAACGTATCGAGAGAGAATTGGATTTGGTTAGACAATGTGTGGTTGGTAAACAAGGATTGGTTTTTTAGCAGGGTACGGAATGTATTGTCAAATATTCAATATGATTCCACAAGATCTATTTTCGTTCAAGTAACGGATTCTAGCCAATCGAAAGGATCCTCTGATCAATCCAGAGATCATTTCGATTCCATTAGAAATGAGGATTCAGAATATCACACATTGATCGATCAAACAGAGATTCAGCAACTAAAAGAAAGATCGATTCTTTGGGATCCTTCCTTTCTTCAAACGGAACGAACAGAGATAGAATCAGATCGATTCCCGAAATGCCTTTTTGGATCTTCCTCAATGTCCCGTCTATTCACGAAACGTGAGAAGCAGATGAATAATCATCTGCTTCCGAAAGAAATCGAAGAATTTCTTGGGAATCCTACAAGATCAATTCGTTCTTTTTTCTCTGACAGATGGTCAGAACTTCATCTGGGTTCGAATCCTACTGAGAGGTCCACTAGAGATCAGAAATTTTTGAAGAAAAAACAAGATGTTTCTTTTGTCCCTTCCAGGCGATCGGAAAATAAAGAAATGGTTGATATATTCAAGATAATTACGTATTTACAAAATACCGTCTCAATTCATCCTATTTCATCAGATCCGGGATGTGATATGGTTCCGAAGGATGAACCAGATATGGACAGTTCCAATAAGATTTCATTCTTGAAAAAAAATCCATTTTTGGATTTATTTCATCTATTCCATAACCGGAACAAAGGGGGATACACGTTACACCACGATTTTGAATCAGAAGAGAGATTTCAAGAAATGGCAGATCTATTCACTCTATCAATAACCGAGCCGGATCTGGTGTATCATAGGGGATTTGCCTTTTCTATTGATTCCTACGGGTTGGATCAAAAAAAATTCTTGAATGAGGTATTCAACTCCAGAGATGAATCGAAAAAGAAATCTTTATTGGTTCTACCTCCTCTTTTTTATGAGGAGAATGAATCTTTTTATCGAAGGATCAGAAAAAAATTGGTCCGGATCTACTGCGGGAATGATTTGGAAGATCCAAAACTAAAAACAGCGGTATTTGCTAGCAACAACATCATGGAGGCAGTCAATCAATATAGATTGATCCGAAATCTGATTCAAATCCAATATAGCATCTATGGGTACATAAGAAATGTATCGAATCGATTCTTTTTAATGAATAGATCCAATCGCAACTTCGAATATGGAATTCAAAGGGATCAAATAGGAAATGATACTCTGAATCATATAACTATAATGAAATATACGATCAACCAACATTTATTGAATTTGAAAGAGACTCAGAAGAAATGGTTTGATCCTCTTATTTCTCGAACCGAG